AATTTTAGTACGAGTAATAATATGATATGAATTGTGAATCACTCAATTGAGGACTCCTTGCTCAAAGATATTCATTTGTACGTTTACTTGAGATAAGAGAAAAACATTTTAGTTCAGATCCATTTTGAAAAGAAAAAAATGAGGGGTATAACCGCGTTCAAACCGTTAATGAAAAAAAAGATAACTAGTTAGAGAGTAAAAAGCTTTTGGGGATAGAGGGACTTGAACCCTCACGATTTTTAAAGTCGACGGATTTTCCTCTTACTATAAATTTCATTGTTGTCAGTATTGACATGTAAAATGGGACTCTATCTTTATTCTCGTCCGATTAATCAGTTCTTCCAACGATCTATCAGACTATGGAGTGAATATTTGATTCTTTTTTCAACTTGAAATCGATTCACAAGAATTCTTCCATTTTTTCCTATTCATATAATATATATTTGTCATTTCATATTCTAAATTTGAATTTAGAGAGAATTTCATATTCTATAATATAGAAATATCTAAAAATTTAGAAAAAAAAATACAGAATAGATTCGAAGTGTCATTAATCATTTGATATAGTATATTCTTCACCCATTTTGGATTGGAGGTTCGACGGAAGAATTCTTAGAACAACACAGTACAGTCAACCCCATTTGTTAGAACAGCTTCCTTTGAGTCTCTGCACCTATCCTTTTTTTTTATTCTTGTTTTCGGAATCCTTATTTTTTTTCTTTTGAAAAAAGGAGTTGGCTCAGGATTGCCCATTTTTATTAATTCCAGGGTTTCTCTGAATTTGAAAGTTTTCACTTAGTAGGTCTCCATACTAAGGCTCAAGCCAATTAAGTCCGTAGCGTCTACCGATTTCGCCATATCCCCTTTTGTGTTTTGTTTTAAGATTAGGATCTTAGTGTGATGTCCTTCCCCGTTATTCTTTCATTTCTGCCGGAACCATCGAATTCATTAGATTTGATATGGATTACTATCAAATGTTTCCTCCTATTTCATTTTTTGTATATCTTCTTTCATCTCTATCGGAAGTCTATATCTTCATTTGCTTTGGTCTAATCAGAAATGATTCTATCATTTCTGTAGCTCCAATTCAATATAGATGGATATATACCATATATATCCTCCTCCCCATTTTTTTCCCATGCAATTTTGAATACTCAAAGGATCGATTCTTTGTTTTTCATCATAGTCTATGAATGAAAGCCCAAGAATATCTTATTATGTTATTATGATCCGGAGTTCATCGATTCTAAATTTTTTCTTTAATTTTACTTTTATTTTCGGTTTTCTTAAAGCAGATCCTTATAACTATTAACTCTAAAAAATATCTTAAAAAAAATTGTCATAATGAAATTTGTTTTGAATTTCGATTTGAAATGAATTTGAAAATTCATAGCTCTACTAAAAAGAGAAATAGAATTTGCTATAATTTATAAATCGAATTTAAATAGAATCTAATTGTTCTAGGCGCAAAATAGAATATACATAGAAAGAAATAAACTAAATTCAATATTTCTATTTATTAGAAATTTATATCATACAAGGATAAAAATGAATAAGCCTAAACTAAAATATAGTTCATTAAATTCCAGTGCATGTACAATTTCTGGGAGCCCGCTTAGCTCAGAGGTTAGAGCATCGCATTTGTAATGCGATGGTCATCGGTTCGATTCCGATAGCCGGCTTTTCTCCATTTTTCTTTGTTCAATCTTTTTTTATTTATTATATATATTTTTTTTTGCAATCGAAGAACAAAGAAAAGAACAAGGGTGCCTTTCCCTTCTTGAAAACGATCTATTATGTCGTAGAAACTTACAACTAGGAATAAAAGGAAAAGGGTTCAATCTCAGCAGAACAAATCAGGAAAAAACTCTTTCTTTTATTTTACTTAGCATATTTTAATACAAATATATAATATATAAAAAGGTTCGTATATGATGGATATACAATTCATTTTCTTATTCATTGGAATACAATACTTTAGGGGATTTCGTTTCATTTATCATTTAGTTCAGTTTTAATTTAGGTTTTTTTGTAAATATGGAATATATATATATATAAATAGAAATAAAATAAATAAAGAAAGGAGTCTTTATGTCGCGTTACCGAGGGCCTCGTTTCAAAAAAATACGCCGTTTAGGGGCTTTACCTGGACTAACCAATAAAAGGCCTAGAGCGGGAAGTGATCTTAGAAACCAATCGCGTTCCGGGAAAAGATCTCAATATCGTATTCGTCTAGAAGAAAAACAAAAATTGCGTTTTCATTATGGTATTACAGAACGCCAATTACTTAAATACGTTCGTATCGCCAGAAAAGCCAAAGGGTCAACCGGTCAGGTTTTACTACAATTACTTGAAATGCGTTTGGATAACATCCTTTTTCGATTGGGTATGGCTCCGACTATTCCTGGAGCCCGCCAATTAGTTAACCATAGACATATTTTAGTTAACGGCCGTATAGTAGATATACCAAGTTATCGTTGCAAATCCCAAGATACTATTATGGCGAAGGATGAACAAAAATCCCGATCTCTAATTCAAAATTCTCTTGATTCATCCACCCGTGAGGAATTGCCCAAACATTTGACTCTTAACCCATTCCCATATAAAGGGTTAGTCAATCAAATAATAGATAGTAAGTGGGTCGGTTTGAAAATAAATGAATTGCTAGTGGTAGAATATTATTCTCGTCAGACTTAGCCCTAAATAAAATACAAAGCAAAGAGTTCGGACAATTGGGTCCCTTTCTTTCGCCAAAGTCAAATGACTTAAGGTTTAAAGTCAGAGGTTTGATCCAGATTTTATCCTATATCATGTATCCTAGATTGGCAGAAAGATTTTCACTCCTTGTCCATTCGTTCCAGTATTTTATGTACCGCGGCAATTCGAAATAGAATAAATATATATCAAAATAAAAGAAGGATCCAACTCTTATGTTCTAATAATAGGATTTTATGTTGTTTGATTTGTTACAGTTAGGAATGTTGGCGAATTAAATTAGGTGAAAGTACGGAAAGAGAGGGATTCGAACCCTCGGTAAACAAAAGCCTACATAGCAGTTCCAATGCTACGCCTTGAACCACTCGGCCATCTCTCCTACACAACGATTATGACTCAGAAACCGAAGAAATAGCGAGCCATTACTCTAGTTCATATTTCTATTACTATTCCATTTTTGTTTGGATAGGTACGACTAGGACCAACCCACCAATACTATAACTAATAGTAATAGAATCTTTTTTTTTTTTAAGATTTACTCGTAGGATTTAATTAAAAACAAAGTTTTTCCTTGTGAAAGGATAAAATATATATTGATTCATATTTGGAAAGATAATGTTCCTATCCATTAATTTGATATTTCGATAAATGATTATTCGATTCTTTTTCCCTTTTCTTTTTAGATCAAAAATTCCTTGATTCTTACGCTTCGATGAAATCGGAATAGCTCCTATACTACTACATTTCATTTGTATGAATTCGAATGGGATTCCACTATTTCTTATTGATTCTTAAAAAGGAGCAATTTGTTTGGGTATTTGCAATAATTGGGATAAATAGCAGTATAAGTAGTAGTAGAAAATTTGGCTCTTTATTGTAATTTTTTGGTTTGTAAATGAATCTGTTTTTATGTTATTTCGTACTGTACAAATCCTTTGTTTGTGTAATCGTTTTCCCACAAGGGGTAATGAGAAGAATTTTAGAATGGATTGATACCTATGCCTAGATCGCGGATAAATGGAAATTTTATTGATAAGACCTTTTCAATTGTGGCCAATATCTTATTACGAATAATTCCGACAACTTCAGGAGAAAAAGAGGCATTTACTTATTACAGAGATGGTGTGATTTGATTTTTTTATTATTTAGTTTCCTTTTACTGCTCCTAGTTTTATGAGAAAGGCACACGATTCGGGATAGAAAGAAAAAATATTCTTATTCCATTTCCATATTACATATTATATAAATAAACCTACGCTTGTTGAAGGTGAAGTTTAGAAATAGAACAATTCCTTCTGTCGTGTATCCCCGATTGATGCAACCTCGGATACTATGCTTCAGTTATCGATTTTAGTATTGAGCGAAAGGTTACACCTTTGTGTTTTGTATTACAGGTCAATCCTACTTCCTAGTAATATAGTACCAATAGGCGGCATAGGGGAAGAAGCACTACACCTAGCAATCGACAACACGAAAACTTTGTTAAAAATTACTTACCTATTCCCTTTCTTTTCTTACCTGGATTGGGACTAACAAGAATGGTTGGGACAACAAACATCCATCTCGTTCGTACTTTGGATACCCGTATAACCATCGAAGACTGTTGAAGTGACTATTTCCTGGAAATTAGGAGGCGTTGAGGACAAAGGAATTGTTGGAGTTATCCTTTTTATTTAGTATCAAGACACTTGATTCTAGTAAAATATCTTGCGCAAGAAGGTTGGCTAGAAATTTTTTGTAAAAACACTAGCCCCGCTCAGTTCATAATGAGAATGTTTTAATCCTTTTTGATTATTCCATGTATTTTTAATTCTCATTATGTATATTTAAGGGAGGAGCCGTATGAGGTGAAAATTTCATGTACGGTTCTGGAACGGAGATTCTTTTAATCGAATAACGACCGTAACGGATGTCAGCTCAATCCGAAGGAAATTATGCGGAAGCTTTACAGAATTATTATGAAGCTATGCGACTAGAAATCGATCCCTACGATCGAAGTTATATACTCTATAATATAGGCCTTATTCACACAAGTAATGGAGAACATACAAAAGCTTTAGAATATTATTTTAGGGCACTAGAGCGAAACCCATTCTTACCACAAGCTTTTAATAATATGGCAGTGATCTGTCATTACGTGCGGCTATCTCCACTATAGAAAGAAAAAGGAAGACAAAATTTTCTAGTAAATACTAAAAAAAAGGCTCGCTACAAATGCATCGTCCAAAACGATGATTTCTTTGAGCTGTAGCAAAGAAAGAAACTTCATATTAATAGAAGTCAAA